CATAAACAGTTCCTGTAGGTTGAGCACCCCTTTCAAGGAAATAGAGAATAGCAGGAACATTTAAAGAAGTTTTATTGTTTATCGGATCATAAAACCCCACTTTCCGAAGATCTCTTCCTTCTCTTTGGGCACGAACATCAATTGCAACGATTCGATAGACGGCTCATTGGGATAGATTAGATGAACAATACCCCCCCTAGAAACGTATAGGAAGTTTTCTCCTCGTACGGCTCGAGAAAAATGATTCGAAATTATGCTTAGACATATATGGAAATCAAATGGCAAATACGTCCGAAAAACGAAATTCAAAATCAAACTAGAAATGAAGTCCTTTTTTGTTTTGATTTCCTGAAAAAAAAATCTTTTTTACTCATAACTCAAGTGGAATAACTCTTATATAGCTCAAATTAAAACTTTTTGGCATTTAATTGATTTAATTTATTGAGTAGTCTCTAACCCCCTTTTTTTTTGTCTCATTCAAAATCGATTTGAATTGATCCAGTTGGTGAGACAATTGAAAGGGTATTTTCTTGTTCCGGAATCTTTTATCTTTGCTGTGAATCATTGGGTTTAGACATTACTTCGTTGATCTTTAATGTTTTCAAAATGGCAGCAACATACCTTTTTTCATTGATTTATTTATATCTAAGAATCAGACAAACGGTTGATTCCCGCACGATATACTTTTTATCGAAAATTTTTTATCAATTCCAATAAATTTTACTTTTTTTATTTGAATGGATATAAAACTTGTTCCAATTTGATCCTTTTGATTTATTTGTCAAAAATAAACTTACGAAGCTGTTTCAACTTATTAATTGATACTAACCCTAGATTCTTGCCCTTATGAAATGAATCAATAATTTCTACTCGAGCTCCATCTTGGCCTATTGAAATTCCAACCCCAAAAATTGGGGTTCTAGTAGAACAGAACAAAGGATGTCGAGCCAAAAGCACTTTTTTATTTTATATAAAATGGTGGATATAAGAATCCACAAAAGATCATGTCCTTCAAGTCGCACGTTGCTTTCTACCACATCGTTTCAAACGAAGTTTTACCATAACATTCCTCGAATTTGGAATCAGTATGCAATTGATTCAATTATGGAATCATGAATAGTCATTGGTTTAGTCAGTAAATAGATATAAAAATCTATATTCTACTATAAGAGAATTATATATTTTTTTATATTAAAAAATATTTTAATAGTCGATTCATTACTTAATATATTATCTATATATTCTATTTGTAGATTGTATTCTATTTTTAATTTATTTCTTTTAATTTCTAAAAAATAGAATTATAACTAAAATAGAAAGTGCCAAAATTTTTTTTCATAAAAATGGAAAGACCATTGTCACTTCGATAGAAAAATTAATACATAAAAATATTTCTTCGTTTTATAGGTTATGTATTTTTTTCTTGGCTGGGGTTTGGTGATTTTTTTAGGTAATCTTTGGAGAAAGTAAGTTGAATAAAATGAATAAATCACCCTGTTTTAATTTTAATCATTATATGAAATATACCTAAAAGTTAAGTTCAAAAAGTTAAAAATCAATTTTTTACATATGTAATTTTTTTTTTTTCGTATTTTTATTATTAATGCATCATTGAAAAGTAAATCAAAAAGTAAGCAGACATAAGATTTTCAAAAAAAAAAGCAATCTTTGATTGTGATAAAATCACATATGCTCTGGGACGGAAGGATTCGAACCTCCGAATACCGGGACCAAAACCCGTTGCCTTACCACTTGGCCACGCCCCACTTCTATTCGATACTAATAAACACTAATATTTTTATTGATTGTTCGTCAATTCCCGTCCAAATATCTGTGTAGAATCCGGTTTTTTTATTAGGATTTGGACACATTTAGATATAAAATTAAACTGAATTTATTGATCATTACATCGAATTCAATTAAGATATTGTATGAAAGTATGATTTCTTCAATTCTTCCATTAGAATTGAAGGTTTTTTGATTGAGTAAGTTAAAAAAAAAAGAAGGATTTTTTTCTCTACTTTGCTTTATTCATTTTTTTTCCTTATCTTATATAAATAACTCAATCAAAATGCAATTATCTCCAAGAAAAAAATGTCTGTTATGCTTAATATCTTTAGTTTGATCTGTATCTGTCTTAATTATGCCCTTTCTTCGAGTAGTTTTTTCGTTGCCAAATTGCCTGAAGCCTACGCTTTTTTGAGTCCGATCGTTGATTTTATGCCAGTTATACCATTGCTCTTTTTTCTTTTAGCCTTTGTTTGGCAAGCTGCGGTAAGTTTTCGATAATATTTGAATCTTGTCCTAGAAAAACGAATTCCTTATTAAAGACAAAAAAGAAAAGACTACTAATTTATAAAATCAGATAAGTCTTACAGTATGAACTCTCGATTCAAACATCAAAATTCTTGGATAGGCACGATAAATCCGTATCACCTCAGGTTCTAATTCGAGCTAATTTTCTTTTCGTAAACGACCCCATTGTGGTACTATACAACAA